AATTAACCGATCAACTTGCTATCGAACATTTTATCATTCGATCCTCAAAAAATTTCAATATATTTCAGTTTTATTATTATGAAAATAAATCCTACTACTTCAGTTCCTGGAGTTTCCACACTTGAAAAAAAAAACCTAGGACGTATCGCTCAAATCATTGGTCCAGTACTGGATGTATCCTTTACCCCCGGGAAGATGCCTAATATTTATAACGCTCTGGTAGTTAAAGGTCGAGATACTATCGGTCAAGAAATTTATGTGACTTGTGAGGTACAACAATTATTAGGAAATAATCGAGTTAGAGCTGTAGCTATGAGTGCTACAGATGGTCTAATGAGAGGAATGGAAGTGATTGACACGGGAGCTCCTCTAAGTGTTCCAGTCGGCGGAGCTACTCTAGGCCGAATTTTCAACGTGCTTGGAGACCCTGTTGATGAGTTAGGCCCCGTAGATACTCGTACAACATCTCCTATTCATAGATCTGCACCCGCGTTTATACAGTTAGATACAAAATTATCTATTTTTGAAACAGGAATCAAAGTCGTAGATCTTTTAGCTCCTTACCGGCGTGGAGGAAAAATAGGACTATTCGGAGGGGCTGGAGTGGGGAAAACCGTGCTCATTATGGAATTGATCAACAACATTGCGAAAGCTCATGGGGGTGTATCCGTATTTGGAGGAGTAGGTGAACGTACTCGTGAAGGAAATGATCTTTACATGGAAATGAAAGAATCCGGAGTAATTAATGAACAAAATATTGCAGAATCAAAAGTGGCTCTAGTCTACGGTCAGATGAATGAGCCCCCCGGAGCTCGTATGAGAGTTGGTTTGACAGCTCTAACTATGGCGGAATATTTCCGAGATGTTAATGAACAAGATGTACTTCTATTTATCGACAACATCTTCCGTTTTGTCCAAGCAGGATCTGAAGTCTCCGCCTTATTGGGTCGAATGCCTTCCGCTGTGGGTTATCAACCCACCCTGAGTACCGAAATGGGTTCTTTACAAGAAAGAATTACTTCTACCAAAGAGGGATCCATAACTTCTATTCAAGCAGTTTATGTGCCTGCAGACGATTTGACCGACCCTGCTCCTGCCACTACATTTGCACATTTAGATGCTACAACCGTACTATCAAGAGGATTAGCTGCAAAAGGTATCTATCCCGCAGTAGATCCTTTAGATTCAACATCAACTATGCTCCAACCACGAATCGTGGGTGAAGAACATTATGAAACTGCACAAAGAGTAAAGCAAACTTTACAACGTTATAAAGAACTTCAGGACATTATAGCTATCCTTGGGTTGGACGAATTATCCGAAGAAGATCGCTTGATCGTAGCAAGAGCACGAAAAATTGAGCGTTTCCTATCACAACCCTTTTTTGTAGCAGAAGTTTTTACCGGTTCCCCCGGTAAATATGTTGGTTTAGCCGAAACAATTAGAGGGTTTAAATTGATCCTTTCCGGCGAATTAGATGGTCTTCCTGAACAAGCCTTTTATTTGGTAGGTAACATTGATGAAGCTACTGCGAAGGCTACGAATTTAGAAATGGAGAGTAAATTGAAGAAATGAGCTTAAATCTTTGTGTACTAACTCCTAATCGAATTGTTTGGGATTCAGAAGTGAAAGAAATCATTTTATCTACGAATAGTGGACAAATTGGCGTATTACCAAACCACGCCCCTATTGCCACAGCTGTGGATATAGGTATATTAAGAATACGCCGTAACGATGAATGGTTAACGATGGCTCTGATGGGCGGTTTTGCTAGAATAGGCAATAATGAAATTACTATTTTAGTAAATGACGCGGAAAAGGGTAGTGACATTGATCCACAAGAAGCTCAAGAAACTCTTGAACTATCGGAAGCTAACTTAAGGAAAGCAGAAGGCAAGAGACAAACAATTGAGGGAAACCTAGCTGTCCGACGGGCTAGGACACGAGTCGAGGCTATCAATGCGGGTTTACAACCAGTAAGTGTGTACAAATAATCAAAGGAACTTCTATATAAACGGAACCTATGGCTATCGATGCTTTTTTTTATTCTTCTTTTTCTTATTCTGCCCATTGATTAAAAAAATGAATAGAAAAAAATACAAAAAATAAAAGAAGATAGTCTAACTTAATAAAACTTATTAGATACCAGAGTTTTGGTATCTAATAAGATCTACCTACTATTGGATTTGAACCAATGACTCCCGCCGTATGAAAGCAATACTCTAACCACTGAGTTAAGTAGGTCTTTTATGATCACAAAGAAAACCAAACGCAAAGGAACTCATCCTACATCGTAGTACAGCGATGAACGATCAATTCAATATTACTTCGTAATATACCATACCAATCAACCAGAGGGAGATGCGTTGAATCATGGAATATTCATCTTGACAAGAAATTATCACATACATAATATTATATGTATCACAAACACAAGAACACAAGGGCTATAGCTCAGTTAGGTAGAGCACCTCGTTTACACGTGCGCCAATGTTGTTCA